ATAGCCATTTAATTCTTTCTTATAGAATACTTAGGAATACAAAAATGGAATTGGAAATATCGACAAATTTGTGCGGAGTCCAAAGAAACGAAAAAGGTGATCAACCGTTACAATTTTTTCTATCTAATTTGAATATCAGAATAGCAGATAGAGTGCATATTCAATAGGTCAGGTCCACTTACTTTTTTGTTTTTCATTTTTTGATTTCGAAACGATTAGATTGGAATAACTGAAAATCGGAATCGGATCGGAATGGAATATTTGGTCATTCAAGAGATGACTTCTCTTATCTTAGCATTATTCAGTAGAATGAATTTTGGTTCAACTTTAGAACTACTCGAATCCATTCTACTTCCTATAATACAGTTGATTTGGTTCCTTTTTCCTTGCAAAATAGCAACAAGTAATATAGCTATTCTACGTTCAACTATGAATACTACGACTCAGTTTTTATTAAAAAAAGAAAAAGCCCCTTATCGGATTTGAACCGATGACTTACGCCTTACCATGGCGTTACTCTACCACTGAGTTAAAAGGGCCCTTTTAGTAAATCCCTGACTGTTTCATTATGTGGATAAGATATATATATGCATGTAGTACATACTAAGTTATTATAGACTATAACTATATAAGTATATAAGAAAGTAGACTCATACTGACTAGTGACTTCTTCCGGAATGAGAAGGTTGATTTAACTATCGAGTCTAGGATCAAATTATTTATTGATCTTTTTAAAATACGACTTCAATACATCAAGCCGACCCTAATTTCTTTTAGTAAATTGATACCCATCAGAAAAAAATTCACTTGATACATGTACCTACCAATTCGACATAGATTCCAAGATATTTCATTTTCAAATGGGATGGAGAAGTTCGATTTGGCCACAGAAATTCTTAGATCAAAAAAAGAATTTCCGAAACTCCCTTAATCCTTCCTTCTTACTAGCTTTATCATCCCTGATTTCTTCTTGATTCATTTTCTGGTATAGATATTTCGTTTTTCTAGATTCTATCTTTCTTTTTTTTTTTTATTATTCAAAAGTGAGTTATATAAGAAAGAAAAAAATGAGTTTCTTTCTTTTTTTTTTTTCTTTTGCCTTTTCTTTTTTATTTGAAAATAAAATGGATTTTTATATTGAATCGAGTGGAGGAAGAATTCAAGGAATGCGTAATCAAAAAAAATCATGACAGGCGGAAAGATCCTTTGGGTCGAATTCGATTCTTACAGAATATTGACAATTTCAAAAAACGGATCATACTATGATCATAGTATGATGGCGGTTGGACACGTATGCCCCCATCGTCTAGTGGTTCAGGACATCTCTCTTTCAAGGAGGCAGCGGGGATTCGACTTCCCCTGGGGGTAGGTTACTACAAAAGAAAGTTAATCGTGCATTATCAATAAGCCTAAATTTGAATTCATTCTTCCTGGGTCGATGCCCGAGCGGTTAATGGGGACGGACTGTAAATTCGTTGGCAATATGTCTACGCTGGTTCAAATCCAGCTCGGCCCAAGAATTCGCTCATAGACCGTGAGATAAAAATATTTGTCCGCCAGAAGCGTCTGATATGTGGGAATAAAAGAGTCCAATTTTCTTTTCTATACCTATCTCTAGTTAAATTGTTTCCATGATTTTTTTGTTCCGAGAAATTGAATGATCTAGATTCATATCAAGAGCGGTAAGTATAAAGTCTAACGAAAAGAGAAATTTTTTTGTTTTTTATTTCGATTTTGAAATAAGGAAAGGATTACTAGTAATTAATGTAATTAGGGCCCTTCTCACTAACACTAAAGTACATAGCCATGTAGATCTCACTATATTACTTATGCCTCTGTTGCAACACGAAAATTTGGAATCGAAATGGGGTTGACTGAAATCCTAAAAAATGGATGTTGTATACCTCATTTCCATGGGATTGTAGTTCAATTGGTCAGAGCACCGCCCTGTCAAGGCGGAAGCTACGGGTTCGAGCCCCGTCAGTCCCGACGGATCAAATAAATACACCCAAAAATCTAATTAATTCTAGTTACTCCGAAAAAAGACTTTTCAGATTAAATAGCTCTCCTTTTCTTACTCCTATTTTGTGTATTCTCACTCACTAAGACTAACCAATTTCAATTAGAAAATCGATCTCATTCAAATTTGACACTGAACTTTGCATATATACTAGTACTAAATACAAGAAAAGAGGAAATGAAAAAAAGAAGGATAACGACCCCTTTTAGTGTTAATAGTGTTAGTGTTAATAATGAGGTAATGAATAATCTTTTTCCTTTGGATTAGAAAATGAAAGGTGCTAGCGAAAAGGGAATAGGGGCTAAAACGAAAGAATTTGATCGAAGATTAGATCATTTATACCGGAATTCTACTTTTTGATACTTTTTTCTTTTCTTACAATTTTTGTACAATAATACAAGAAAAAGGAAACATTAACACCTAAAAAAAGAGGAGTTTAGAACTTAAACCCTTACCCCTTTTTATTTTCTATTTTTCTATTTATTGTTTTGTAGGATTTGTTTCAAATGGAAATGAAGGTGTACAAAAGGTCAGATGAGACTTCATCAGATAATTGTACAAGGAAAATGGTCGGTTATAGAAAGAAAAAGAAAGAAAAAAATGATGGATTCGAGCATGAATTCCATTTTGTTGAGTATGGATAAAAGATCCTTCTATGTTATACTATTCAATTCACGACGACGAATTTTTTTATAGCCCAGCTATTGTTATTCATAATATTGTATTGATGTGATTCAAGATTATCGAAATGTAATTCATCCCATTGAAATTACAGGCGAAAACTTTATCCTCTATGGGATTAAATCCCGAGTTATTACGAAGTAAAAAAACAATGAGATTATGGAAGTAAATATTCTCGCATTTATTGCTACTGCACTCTTCATTCTAGTTCCTACTGCTTTTTTACTTATCATATATGTAAAAACGGTCAGCCAAAATGATTAATCTGAATGAAACTTAACTTCTTAAGTGTTTATGAATGATTGCCGAAATCAAATAAAAAAATAAGGTAAGGCTACAATTAGCAATATTTTAGGAGATCTGATAATATGGTAGAAAGATTGATAGAGTTCTTTCTACCATACTATCTATTAGATTCGCGTTTTTGTAGTGTATAAAGTTTTACTGGCTAAAGATACAGCAGGCTTAATATGAATCAATCTAGAATATCTATATTCATATATATCTATGAAGATCTATGAAGATAGAATGTATATAGGTCCCCTATTGCTATATTTTTTTTGATTGATTTTTATGAATTCCGATCAACCCGAAATAGAAATAATAGAAATGCAACTCTTACTTTTATGATTCGAATTCCGATATTTCTATGTGAAAAAATCATAAATCTCGAAAAAAGAAATAAAGGAGTATGGGCACCTATTAATAAAATAATTTTTTTAACATTCCAAAGCAGTACTTGATTGAGCCACTACCATAAGAGATGTTCCAGGAAATTCTTTCAAATTTCGCAAATTTCGAAAGGAAGGATTAAACCCTACTAAATTGTAACACTTGAATCGGGATATGAAATGAATCACCAATTTCTATAATACAAATAAGAAAGTAAAGTAGTGAGTACACAATATGTGACTCGTCCGGGTCAATATTTTTTTGTGTGTCGTATCGTGTTGAATAACCACTATGTTCTTTCCTCTAGAAAGTACGTATTAATAAAAGCACTACTTTCTCTTAGGGAAAGAAATAACAAATAAAAAATGGGTTTGGTCTTGTATTTCTCATTGTCTCTATATAAAAATCAGTCTTATAATAAAGTCTGATAAAAGTCCGTTCGGCGAAATAGACAATTTAGGAAAAATTTACGTGGAATAAATTGTCGATTATCTAAAGCCCCTTCCAAAATACAAACATGTAAATAATTGAAATATCTGTTGGATTGACATTTTTTTTCGTTTTTTAATAGTTCAAATAAACGAAAACGCTTTCCAGAAAGATCTATAAAACAATTTCGAAAGTTTGATTCCTTACCTCAATGCCATTAATTAATAGTACTTCTAGAGTCCACTTCTTCCCCATACTACGAGTGAAAGAGAAAATGTAAAGACTACCATTAAAGCAGCCCAAGCAAGACTTACTATATCCATGTGAATTATGTCCCCTATCTCTATGAATATGAAGGATTTATTCCATTATTGTTCCCTAATAATAGTGAAATAGAGGGTGCATAGTCAAAAGTTGATTCTTACCCCAAACTTTTTTTTTAATGAAACAATCAAAAAAATACGCTTAGAAGACGTTTTTCTATGATTTCTAAAAAATTGGGAAAGATTAAGCACAAGCAAAATATGCAGTGATTCCCGTGGACAGGGGAATACTTACTAATAGAACATGTAGTAATAATAAGACCCATTTTTTCTTTTGTTAAGCTTCCTAATTCATAAAAAGAAAAGGAATAATAACTAGATAACCAAGATAGATAATTATCTATCACATATCTATATTTTATCACATATCCATTTTTTATTCCTTTGCCATTTGATCTATTTTGTCTCTGTGAAAAAGATGGAGACAGTCTATTCTATTCTTGTCTTGAATTTCATAGGGATTATGAAAAAGAGGTTTTTTTGTATTTAAATATAGAAAAAATTCTCCAATTAAATATTGAATTACATATTGATTGAATATCTGAGTACTCAGGTATTTTCGTAAGTTTGTAGACAAAATACCTTCTTCCTAGTATTACTAACTACTAATGAGTGAAACTGTCTTTCATTTAGAGACTCTGCCCATTCAGTAAATTTTTTATTAGTAGTGGAAGGGTTCTAAAGATTTTTCGATTCCCCGCTAATATGAAAATCTTTCTTTGAATCCTCGACACAAAAATGGATAGATCTTTCTATAACTTCCATATGCTTAGAATCAAGCACATATCAACAGGCCCTTTTCCACGCTTCTGCTCAGAAATAATTTGGTGAGTTATATTAGAAAAAGCAGAGGGATTTCGGGTCTGTTGTTGATC